GTAAGAAAAATTCACATATTTTTGGTGATTTATCCTACTTGTCACAAGCATATGTATTTTACAAATTATCACAAACCCAAGTTATTAATTTGTCTAAATTTAGATCTGTTCTTCAATATAACACAACGTCTTGTTTCCTTAAGACTAAAATAAAGGACTATTTTAAAACACTAGGAATATTTCATTCGGAATTAAAACATAAGAAACTTCAGAGTTATAGAATCAATCAATGGAAAAACTGGTTAAGATGGCATTATCAATACGATTTATCTCAGATTAGATGGTCTAGATTAATGCCAAAAAAATGGCGAACTAGGGTTAATCAAAGTTGTATGGCTCAAAATAAAAATCGAAACTTAAACAAATGGAATTCATATGAAAAAGACCAATTAATTCATTACAAAAAAGAAAATGATTCGGAACTCTATTCATTATCAAACCAAAAAGATAATTTTAAAAAATGTTATAGATATGGTCTTTTAGCATATAAATCAATTAATTATGAAAATAAAAGTGACTCATTTTTTTCTAGATTACCCTTTCAAGTAAAGAAGAACTTAGAAATTTCGTATAATTCCAACACGTCCAAACACAACTTTGTTGATATGCCCGGCAATCTTCATATCAATAATTATCTAAGAAAGGTCAATATTCTAGATATAGAAAGAAATCTCGATAGAAAATATTTTGATTGGAAAATTATCCATTTTTCTCTTAGACAAAAAGGAGATATTGAAGCCTGGGTTAAGATCGATACCAACAGTAATCCAAATACTAAAATTGGTATTAATAATTATCAAATAATTGATAAAATTGAGAAAAAAGGGGTTTTTTATCTTACAACTCATCAAAATCCAGAAAAAACTCCAAAAAATTCGAAAAAAGTCTTTTTTGATTGGATGGGAATGAATGAAAAAATATTTAATCGTCCCATATTGAATCTGGAATTTTGGTTCTTCCCAGAATTTGTACTACTTTATAATGTCTATAAAATAAAACCGTGGATTATACCAAGCAAATTCCTTCTTTTTAATTTGAATACAAATGAAAATGTTATTCAAAACCAAAAACAAAACTTTTTTCTACCATCAAATAAAAAAATAAAGAATCGAAGTCAAGAAACAAAAGAACCCCCAAGTCAAAGAGAGCGTGGATCAGATATAGAAAACAAAGGAAATCTGAGCCCTGTTTTTTCAAAACATCAAACCGATCTTGAAAAAGATTACGTGGAATCAGACACAAAAAAGGGTCAAAATAAAAAACAATACAAAAGCAACACGGAAGCAGAACTAGATTTGTTCTTGAAACGTTATTTGCTTTTTCAATTAAGATGGAACGATGCTTTGAATCAAAGAATGCTCGAAAATATCAAGGTATATTGTCTCCTGCTTCGACTGATAAATCCAACCAAAATTACTATATCGTCAATTCAAAGGAGAGAAATGAGTTTGGATATAATGCTGATTCAGGCAAATTTACCTCTTACAGACTTGATGAAGAAGGGGGTATTGATTATCGAACCTATTCGGTTGTCTGTAAAACATAATGGACAATTTATTATGTATCAAACCATAGGTATTTCATTGGTTCATAAAAGTAAACACCAAACTAATCAAAGATACCGAGAACAAAGATATGTTGATAAAAAGAATTTTGACGAATTCATTCTGCAACCTCAAACTCAAAGAATAAATACAGAAAAAACTCATTTTGATTTGCTTGTTCCTGAAAATATTTTATGGTCTAGACGTCGTAGAGAATTGAGAATTCGAAGTTTTTTTAATTCTTTGAATTGGAATGTCGTCGATAGAAATTCAGTATTTTGCAACGAAACCAATGTAAAAAACTGGAGTCAATTTTTGGGTGAACGGAAACCCCTTTATAAAGATAAAAATGAATTAATTAAATTTAAGTTCTTTCTTTGGCCTAATTATCGATTAGAAGATTTAGCTTGTATGAATCGTTATTGGTTTGATACCAATAATGGTAGCCGGTTCAGTATCTTAAGGATACATATGTATCCACGATTGAAAATTAATTGATAGTACTATATACCCTGTCTCGTATAGAGTATCTGAAAGCAAACAAATGCAAACATGCCTTGTTTTACATCTCATTCGAATCTAATTCGAGTAGACAATACTAAATCAATAAAATAAGGTATTGATTAGATCTAGAAATGAATCAACAGAATCTTCTTCATTTTAGGATTTTAGGTTTCAATTATTCGCTTTTGTGACTGAAAAAAACGTACCTACCACCTTTTTGGATTCCTATCTGAATCAAATTTGAAATTTGATTAATTTATTGGAATTGCTAAAATTAGAGGTTCATAAAGAAATTAAGTCTATATACCACGTTCAAATTACTGGCATTATTATTACTGATCAATAAAATTCGAAAAAATCCATATCTGTAAAATAAAGAAAGGGGAAATTCGTTTATGGTAAAAAATTCTGTCATTTCAGTTATTTTTCAAGAAGAAAAGAAAGGATCTGTTGAATTTCAAGTATTCAATTTCACCAATAAGATACGGAGACTTACTTCACATTTAGAATTGCACAAAAAAGACTATTTATCTCAGAGAGGTTTGAAGAAAATTTTGGGAAAACGTCAACGACTGCTAGCTTATTTGGCAAAAAAAAATAGAGTACGTTATAAAGAATTAATTAATCAGTTGGACATTCGAGAGACAAAAACTCGTTAATTTGATTAATTTGAAGAGTTATTTCATTTTCACTTATATGTTTCGATTAAATTTTGATGAACTTCTTTTCACTTTCAGTAATTCATGGAAGAATGAATCGTTAAAAAACTTATGACTGCACCAACTACAAGAAAAGACCTCATGATAGTCAATATGGGACCTCAGCACCCATCAATGCACGGTGTTCTTCGACTCATCGTTACTCTAGATGGTGAAGATGTTGTCGACTGCGAACCAATATTGGGTTATTTACATAGAGGGATGGAGAAAATTGCGGAAAACCGAACAATTATACAATATTTGCCTTATGTAACACGTTGGGATTATTTAGCTACTATGTTCACAGAAGCAATAACCATAAATGGACCCGAACAATTAGGCAATATTCAAGTACCTAAAAGGGCTAGCTATATCAGAGTCATTATGTTGGAGTTGAGTCGGATAGCTTCTCATTTGTTATGGCTCGGTCCTTTTATGGCGGATATTGGTGCACAGACCCCTTTCTTCTATATTTTTCGAGAAAGAGAATTGATATATGACCTATTCGAAGCTGCCACCGGTATGCGAATGATGCATAATTATTTTCGTATTGGAGGAGTGGCTGCCGATCTACCCTATGGCTGGATAGATAAATGTTTGGATTTTTGCGATTATTTTTTAACAGGGGTTGCTGAGTATCAAAAACTTATTACCCGGAATCCTATTTTTTTAGAACGAGTTGAAGGCGTAGGCATTATTGGGAGAGACGAGGCATTAAATTGGGGTTTATCGGGACCAATGCTACGAGCTTCCGGAATAGAATGGGATCTTCGTAAAGTTGATCATTATGAGTCTTACGACGAATTTGATTGGCAGGTTCAATGGCAACGAGAAGGGGATTCATTAGCTCGTTATTTAGTACGAATCGGTGAAATGACAGAATCCATAAAGATTATTCAACAGGCTCTGGAAGGAATTCCAGGAGGGCCTTACGAAAATTTAGAAATGCGACGTTTTGACAGATTAAAAGATCCTGAATGGAATGATTTTGAATATCGGTTTATTAGTAAAAAGCCTTCTCCAACTTTTGAATTGTCGAAACAAGAACTTTATGTGAGAGTTGAAGCCCCAAAAGGAGAATTGGGGATTTTTCTGATAGGAGATCAGAGCGTTTTTCCTTGGAGATGGAAAATTCGCCCACCAGGTTTTGTCAATTTGCAAATTCTTCCTCAGTTAGTTAAAAGAATGAAATTGGCTGATATTATGACAATACTAGGTAGCATAGATATCATTATGGGAGAAGTTGATCGTTGAAATGATAATTGATACAACAGAAATAGAGACTATCAATTCTTTTTCCAAATTGGAATCCTTAAAAGAAGTCTATGGGATCATATGGATGCTTGTCCCTATTGTGACTCTTGTATTAGGAATCACAATAGGTGTACTAGTAATTGTTTGGTTAGAAAGAGAAATATCTGCAGGAATACAACAACGTATCGGACCTGAATATGCCGGCCCTTTAGGAATTCTTCAAGCTCTAGCAGATGGGACAAAACTACTTTTGAAAGAGAACCTTATTCCATCTACAGGAGATACTCGTTTATTCAGTATCGGACCATCCATAGCAGTAATATCTATCTTTCTAAGTTATTCAGTAATTCCTTTTGGTGATCACCTTGTTCTAGCCGATCTTAGTATTGGTGTTTTTTTTTGGATTGCCATTTCAAGTATTGCTCCCGTTGGACTTCTTATGTCGGGGTATGGATCAAATAATAAATATTCCTTTTTAGGTGGTCTACGGGCAGCTGCTCAATCAATTAGTTATGAAATACCATTAGCTCTATGTGTGTTATCAATATCTCTACGTGTGATTCGGTGAGACCTAAAATTTATCAAAATTCTTTTCTTTCTAGAAACAAGGATAAAAAGATTTGATTGACTATATATATTTTTATTTTTCTTCAGCGTTTGAGTTGATGAACTAAACCAGATAGTTATATGAGTGAAAGAAAACGGCTTCTAAATTTGCAGTAAAAAAGTTGAGTCTCATTTCCTATGTACAAGAATCAAATGGTGAAAAAAGTAAACATAAGCAAGAGAGATTGTTTACCCCAAGATTCGTGAATTGTCATGATAGCTTGAAGCGGGTTCAAAAGACCAACTCTATGGAGTTTTTACTGTCTATTACCATAGATGGATTTCCACAACGGGAGGTTTTTGAAACAAAAAATGAGTGGATGGTTAGGAAGACCAAGATACACAAAGGATTAGTAATTGAGATTATGTAAGTTATCCAAGAGGATATTTCTGT